TGAATTGTCCTAAGCTGATTCCGAATATATGAATTGTCCTAAAGATTCAAAACCTATTTTCGGCCCTTTTCTAAAAAAAAGATGAAAAAAATACAATCGATTTCAAACTTATTTTTTGGTAAATCAATTACGAAATTTTTTTCTAGAATCCCTAAAATTTGTTTGACATCTTCTATGCGAAAATGTTCCATTTTCATAAGATCTTCTTGACTGTTATTCAAAAGGTCCAATAATGTATATATGTTAGACCTTTTGAGGCAATTATAGATTCTGGTAGGCAATTCTGATTGGTCAATAAAAATCCATTTCAACACCATTTTTTTTATTTTTTGTTAGTTTAGCCAATTTATCATAAAAGGTAAAAGGGGGTAAAGGAACTATGTGTTGATTGTCCTCTAAATTTAAATTTTCTTCTTTGGTATGTAAAAAGGGAATCAATAAATCAATCAAATTCCGGGAGGCTTCGTGAAGTGCTTCTTTAGGAGTTAAACTTCCATTTGTCCATATTTCGAGAAATAGTATCTCTTTGTTACCGTTTTCATAAGAATGAATACTATGATTCGCATTTCGAACAGGCATGAATACAGGATCTATAGGATAACTTCCATCTTGAAAGGTATTTGGCGCTTTTATAAGATATCCACGATTCTTCTCTATTTGTAATCCAATAACCAACTCAATGGGTTCCGTTAAGCTAGCTATATGCTGTGTATTATCGACGATTTCTACATAGGGCGGTAATATGATATCTTGAGCAGTTACATATCCAGGGCCCCTGACACAAATAGACGCCTCACAAGTTCCATAGAGATTACTTCTCAATACGATTTCTTTCAAATTCATTAAAATTTCATGTACTGATTCTTGAATACCCATTATGGTAGAATATTCGTGTGAGATTTTCTCAGATTTTGCGCGTGTGATACATGTTCCTTCGATTTCTCCAAGCAAAGCTCTTCGCATCGCAATGCCTATTGTGTCTGCTTGACCTTTCATAAGCGGAGACAGAATAAAGCGCCCATACAAAAGACGCTTACTGTCTGCTGCTGATTCAACACACTTCCACTGTAGTGTCCGAGTAGATACTGTTATTTTCTCTCGAACCATAATAAGATTATTTGATCTGATCATTGAATCATTTATTTCTCTTGTTTCTCTTGCTATTGAAATATCTTCAATTTTGATTTCTATACACGTCTTTTTTTCGGGGGTCTACAGCCATTATGTGGCATAGGGGTTACATCCCGTACGAAAGTTAATAGTATACCACTTCTGCGAATAGCTCGTAATGCTGCGTCTCTTCCGAGACCGGGACCTTTAATCATGACTTCTGCTCGTTGCATACCTTGATCTACTACTGCACGAATAGCATTTGCCGCTGCGGTTTGAGCAGCAAATGGCGTCCCTCTTCTTGTACCTCGGAAGCCACAAGTACCGGCAGAGGACCAAGAAACCACTCGCCCTCGTACATCTGTAACAGTCACAATGGTATTATTGAAACTTGCTTGAATATGAATAACCCCCTTTGGTATTTTACGTATACTCTTACGTGAACCAATACGTCCACGTGAACCCTTTTTCGGTATAGCTTTTGCCATATTTTATCATCTCATAAATTTGAGTCAGAGATATATGGATATATCCATTTCATGTCAAAAAAGATCCCCCTTCTTATTTGTATATTGGGTCTTTAACGAGTCTTATTATCCTTGTCTTTGTTTATGTCTTGGGTTGGAACAAATTACTATAATTCGTCCCCGACGACGGATTAGTCGACATTTTTCACAAATTTTACGAACAGAAGCTCTTATTTTCATATTTGCCACTCCTTACTTTCATTTTGAATCCATTTCTTAGAAGAATATAAGTTTATTGAAATTTTCGATTTCGAATCGTATTCCTGCGAAAGAAATAGTGAAGTTGAAAAAACACCTAATCTTTCGAATCTTTGTTGCGGAGTCGATAAATTATACGACCTCTGGTTGAATCATAACGACTTACTTCAATTTTGACTCTATCTCCTGGCAATATTCGTATAAAACTACGTCGGATCTTTCCTGAAACATAACCTAGAATCATATTTTCATTATCTAAACGAACCCGGAACATGCCGTTGGGAAGCGATTCAGTAATTAAACCTTCATGAATCCATTTTTGTTCTTTCATTCCAGGTAAAACCTCCTTGAAGTATCAACTAGTGGAGGAAGAACCCTATTAGACAACCCACCCCTTCTCTTTTCTTTTTCACAAAAAAGAAGTTTCCTATTTAATTCGGATATTAGAAAGATTACCATATATAACACAAAATTTCTCCGCCTATTCTTTCTAGTCGAGCCTCTCGGTCTGTCATTATACCCCGAGAGGTAGAAAGAATTACAACCCCCATACCGCCTAAAATTCTAGGAATTCTTTGATAGTTAGAATAGATTCGTAGACCCGGCCGACTGATCCGTTTTAAATTTAAAAGATTTCGATAAGTCCTTTTCCTATTCCTTCTATGTCGTAGGGTTAAAACCAAAAAATATTTGTTGTTTTCTCGATGTTTTCTCACGTTTTCGATAAAACCCTCTCGTAAAAGTATTTGAACAATACTTTGGCTGATATTAGTAGATGCTACTCGAACCACGCTTTTTCTATACATATCGGCATTTCGTATAGAGGTTATTATGTCAGCAATAGTATCACTACCCATGATTAATTAAAATTATTGGTGCCTCTAAATTTGGATATAATCAACATGTTTTTTTTTTACGTATTTGTTTATGAAGATTAATATGAATTTTGAAAGGTATATACGTGAGACAAAATCTACTAAATTAATCTTAATCTATTTTTTTAAATACCCTACTATAACCTATAACCATATCGTGGTCTTATTTTATAATACCTCGGGAGCTAATGAAACTATTTTAGTAAAATTGAACTGTCTCAATTCTCGGGCAATCGCACCAAAAACTCGAGTTCCTTTTGGATTTCCTTCTTGATCAATCACAACTGCAGCATTGTCATCATATCGTATTATCATACCGTTGTCACGTTTAAGTTCTTTACAAGTACGGACAATTACAGCTCTGACCACTTCTGATCTTTCTAGAGGCATGTTTGGAACGGCGTCTTTGATCACAGCAACAATAACGTCACCAATATGAGCATATCGACGATTGCTAGCTCCTATGATTCGAATACACATCAATTCTCGAGCCCCGCTGTTATCTGCTACATTCAAATGGGTCTGAGGTTGAATCATATCATTTTTTTATCTGTTTTTTACAATACAAAGGGTCGAAGAAAAAAAGAAATATTATTTGTTAAAAAAAAACCTGCACCCGCTATTTTTAAGGCCTATTTCTTTTTTATCCCGAAATTATGAATTGAGCTCGTATAGGCATTTTGGACGCTGCTATTGAAATAGCCCTTCTGGCTATATTTTCTGTTACTCCACCCATTTCATAAAGGATTCGACCTGGTTTAACAACAGCTACCCAATATTCGGGAGAGCCTTTACCTGAACCCATACGTGTTTCTGCGGGCCTTACTGTAACTGGTTTATCTGGAAATATACGGACCCATATTTTTCCACCGCGACGTGCATTTCGTGTCATTGCTCGTCGACCTGCTTCTATTTGTCTAGATGTGATCCAAGCGGGTTCAAGTGCCTGAAGAGCGTATTTACCAAAACAAATAGTATTACCTCGATAAGATATTCCCTTCATTCTTCCTCTATGTTGTTTACGGAATCTGGTTCTTTTGGGGTTATAGTTGATGGTTTGTTTTGAATTCCATCTCTACTACAGAACCGGACGTGAGAGTTTCTTCTCATCCAGCTCCTCGCGAATAAAATCAATTCCAATTAAAGATTTTGAATTCAATTCAGATAGAATATAATTTGAATTAAGATATACATGTATTTAATAAGTAATATACTGAATCATGGATTTCATTTAATCTAGATCAAATCTATTATTAATTTGTATATCTTGTTTGTATAGATAACTAAATCTAAATATATTCAATAACTATTTTGTCTTATATTTATATATTTTAGAATGTTAAAACAAATCTTTCTTTTATTTTATTCTTTATCGTATTGGATTGACCCAATTTTAGCAATCCAAGAAAATAAAGTTTTCGCGGGCGAATATTTACTCTTTCAATTTCTATTTCAGTTCTATCATTAGTTCATAACTTTTCCGAATAGATGAATTGGTCTCTGGCCGGTTCCGCCATCCCGATCAATGAATCATTCGAATTCATTTTCACTAAAATCTTTTGAATTCACAGGTTCCATCGTTCCCATCGCTTCTTACTTAATGGTTAGGTCTGAATTATACAACGGAGCTATTAGTTCTTGAGTCAATATTCTTAGTCTTTATTGGCTCGAAGCTCTTGATTTTTTGTTCGATGAGCAGATCCATTTAATGATGAATCCGTATTGATGCTTTATTACGCAGATTTTTTCTGAGATGACTCATAGACCTTACATATTGGAATTCTATATCATCAATATTCTTTATTCTTTTTCTTTCTTTCTCTCATCCTTCCATTTATCCGTACCCTTTCTTTTTTATTTCGATTGACAACTTAGAAGCAGATTTTTTAATAAAAAAAGATTTCAGTTGCTACAACAATATGAACAATATATCATATCTTGACTGGTTCTTTGGATCCAGATAATACGAAGTGATGAGTTGGTTATTACTTCTATAGTGATTTGTTTATACTATGGGGCTGGTTTTTTATACTAACCCTCAAAAAACCAACGAGTCACACACTAAGCATAGCAATTTGATCAAAAGATTCATTTAATTTTTATTAAACCCTATAAAATTCTAATTGTTCATTTTTTTATTGAACAGAAAATAAAAAGAATAAACTTATTTATCATTTTTTGTTCCATCGCTGGATAGAATGCAAAGGGAAATAAAGGTTTATTATTCCCCTTCGACAAATATCCAAATTTTGATGCCTAATACCCCATAGATTGTTCGAACTGTATAGGA